CTCTCAAAAATAAACCCACTTCTATTATTTGGATTGAGAAAAATAGAAGTATATGAATTGAGTGAAACTAAAAAAGATTCGATAATCAGTAATAGGATGGTTCATGAATCGTCCATTCAAATTAGATCTCAAGATTGGACAAATTATTCATTAACAGAAAAAAAAATACAAGATATGACTGATAGAACAAACACAATCATAAATCAAATAGAAAAAATTACAAAAGACAAGAAAAAAGGATTTATAACTCCAGATATAAATTTTAGTTCTAACAAAATAAGTTATGATGATAAAAGATTAGAATCACAAAAAAATATTTGGCAGATATTAAAAAGAAGAAATGTTCGATTAATCCGTAAATCGCATTATTTTTTAAAAATTTTCATTGAAAAGATATACATAGATATCTTTCTATGTATTATTAATATTCCTAGCATCAATACACAACTTTTTCTTGAATCAACAAAAAAAATTATTAATAAATACATTAATATTAATGATAATGAAGCAAATCAAGAAAGAATTGATAAAACAAATCAAAGTTTAATTCACTTTATTTCGACTATAAAAAAGTCACTTTATAATACTAATATTAGTAACAAGACAAATACTTTTTGTGACTTATCTTACTTTTCACAAGCATATGTATTTTACAAATTATCACAAACCCAACTTATTAATTTATATAAGTTAAAATCTGTATTTCAATATAACGGAACATCTCTTTTTCTTAAGAATGAAATAAAGGATTTTTTTGTTGTAACACAAAAACTATTTCATTCCAAATTAAGACATAAGAATCTTCTAAATTCTGGAATGAATCAATGGACAAATTGGTTAAGAAATCATTATCAATATCAATGTGATGTATCTCATATTAAATGGTCTAGATTAGTACCACAAAAATGTCGAAATATATTCAATCAACACTCTATGGCTCAAAATAAAGATTTTTGTAATTTATATGAAAAAGACCAATTAATTCACTACGAAAAAAAAATAAATTTTGAAACAGATTCATTACTGAATCAAAAGGAAAATTTTAAAAAACAATATAGATATGATCTTTTAGCATATAAATCTATTAATTATGAAGATAAGAAGGACTTTTCTATTTATGGATCACTATTACAAGTAAAAACTAATCAAGATATTTTTTATAATTACAACACACATAAACAAAAAGCATTAAATATGCTGGAAGATATTCCTATTATCCCTATGAATAATTATCTAGTAGAAGATGATATTAGAGATATGGAGAAAAACCCGGATAGAAAATATTTTGATTGGAGAATTCTCAATTTTAGTCTTAAAAAAAAGGTCGATATTGAGGCCTGGATCAATATTGATACTGACACTAATAGTAATAATAGTAATAAATATACTAAGACTAGGATTAATAAGTATCAAATAATTGATAAAATCAATAAGAAGGGTCTTTTTTATATAACAATTCAGCAAAATCAAGAACTCAACCCATCCAATCAAAAAAGGTTTTTTGATTGGATGGGAATGAATGAAGAAATACTAAGCCGTCCCATATCAAATCTGGAACTTTGGTTCTTCCCAGAATTTGTGAGACTTTATAATACGTATAAAATTAAACCATGGGTTATACCGATTAAATTACTACTTTTTAATTCTAATATAAATGAAAATGCTAGTGAAAACAAAAGCATCTCTGGAAATAAAAAAAGAGATCCTTTTATATCAATACCGTCAAATGAAAAAAAATCTATTAAATTAGAAAACCGAAATCAAGGGGAAAAGGAATCCGTGGTCCAAGGAGATCTTAAATCATCTCTTTCAAACCAAGAAAAAGATGTTGAAGAAGATTATACAGGATCGGACATGAAAAAACATAGAAATAAAAAACAATACAAGATCAATACAAAAGCGGAGTTTGATTTCTTCCTAAAAAGGTATTTGCATTTTCAATTGAGATGGGATGATTCTTTAAATAAAAAAATAATCAATAACATCAAAGTATATTGTCTCCTGCTTAGACTGATAAATCCACGAGAAATTACTATATCCTCTATTCAAAGGGGCGAAATGAGTCTGGACATTCTGATGATTCAGAAAGACTTAACCCTTACAGAATTGATTAAAAGGGGAATTTTAATTATTGAACCAATTCGTCTATCTATAAAAAATGATGGAAAATTTATTATGTATCAAACGATCGGTATTTCATTAGTTCATAAAAGTAAAGACCAAATTAAAATTAATCAAAGGTACCGAGAAAAAAAACATGTTGATAAGAATTCTGACAAAGTCATTACAAAACATCAAAAGATGACTGGAAATAGAGATAAAAATCATTATGATTTGTTTGCTCCTGAAAATATTTTATCACCTAGACGTCGTAGAGAATTGAGAATTCTAATTTGTTTCAATTCTAAAAATAGACATAGAAATGCAGCATTTTGTAATGGGAATAAGGTAAACAGTCAAGTTTTAGATAAAAGCAAAAAACATAAAAAAAAACTTATTAAATTAAAGTTATTTCTTTGGCCCAATTATCGATTAGAAGATTTAGCTTGTATGAATCGTTATTGGTTTAATACCAATAACGGCAGTCGTTTCAGTATGGTAAGGATACATATGTATCCGCGATTGAAAATTCATTAATAGTACATTTTTCCTATACTTCCCATACCATATCTGGTATCTGGTCTATGACAACAAAGAGATGTACACATGCATTGTCTTACATTACATTCGGATACATGATACTAATACAATGACATATCAATTAGATCTAGAAATGAATCAACAAAATATTCTTATTTTATTTAGGTCTAAATTTTTATCTTTTGTGAGTGCAGAAAACAACCATCCTTTATGTATACCCCTTCAAATCCAATTTAAATCCAATTTAAAAATTTAAATGGTATTGATTAAATTTTATTAAAAAAATTATAAATTAATAACGAAATTAAGATTATTGTATATACCTAATAAAAATTAGGGACATTATTATTACTGAATTACTGATCAATAAAGATATCTATCAATAAAAAAATATTAAAATAAAAAGAGGGGGGGAGAGGAAATTTCATTTTATGGTAAAAAATTCATTCATCTCAGTTATTTCACAAGAAGAAAAATACGAAAACAGAGGATCTGTTGAATTTCAAATAGTTAGTTTCACCAATAGGATACGAAGACTTACTTCACATTTACAATTACACAAAAAAGACTATTTATCTCAGAGAGGTTTACGTAAAATTCTGGGAAAACGCCAACGACTGCTGTCTTATTTGTCAAAGAAAAATAGAATATGTTATAAAGAATTAATTAATCAGTTGGATATTCGTGAGTCAAAAACTCGTTAATTTTAATTTTAAGAGGCATTTTGAATTATTTGATTTATTAGATCTTGAATTTTAATGAACTTTTTTTTCGTTTTTGGCAATTCATGAAAGAATGAATCGAGGAAAAACCTATGAATATACCAGCTACAAGAAAAGACCTCATGATAGTCAATATGGGCCCTCACCACCCATCAATGCATGGTGTTCTTCGACTCATCATTACTCTAGATGGTGAAGATGTTATTGACTGTGAACCAATATTGGGTTATTTACACCGAGGTATGGAAAAAATTGCGGAAAACCGAACAATTATACAATATTTGCCTTATGTAACACGTTGGGATTATTTAGCTACTATGTTCACAGAAGCAATAACTGTAAATGGACCGGAACAGTTGGGAAATATTCAAGTACCTAAAAGAGCCAGCTATATCAGAATAATTATGTTGGAGTTGAGTCGTATAGCTTCTCATCTGTTATGGCTAGGTCCTTTTATGGCGGATATTGGTGCACAAACTCCGTTTTTCTATATTTTCAGAGAAAGAGAATTAGTATATGATCTATTCGAAGCTGCCACCGGTATGAGAATGATGCATAATTATTTTCGTATTGGAGGAGTAGCGGCCGATCTACCTCATGGCTGGATAGATAAATGTTTGGATTTCTGCGATTATTTTTTAACAAGAGTTGCTGAATATCAAAAACTTATTACACGAAATCCTATTTTTTTAGAACGAGTCGAGGGAGTAGGTATTATTGGTAGAGAGGAAGTAATAAATTGGGGTTTATCGGGACCAATGCTGCGAGCTTCCGGAATACAATGGGATCTTCGTAAAGTTGATCATTATGAGTGTTACGACGAATTTGATTGGGAAGTACAGTGGCAAAAAGAAGGAGATTCGTTGGCTCGTTATCTAGTCCGAATTGGTGAAATGATAGAATCCATAAAAATTATTCAACAGGCCCTCGAAGGAATTCCAGGGGGACCGTACGAGAATTTAGAAATACGATACTTTGATAGAGAAAGGAATCCGGAATGGAATGATTTTGAATATCGATTTATTAGTAAAAAACCTTCTCCTACATTTGAATTGCCGAAACAAGAACTTTATGTGCGAGTTGAAGCCCCAAAGGGAGAATTGGGAATTTTTCTGATAGGAGATCAGAGTGGTTTTCCTTGGAGATGGAAAATTCGCCCCCCCGGTTTTATCAATTTGCAAATTCTTCCTCAGTTAGTTAAAAGAATGAAATTGGCTGATATTATGACGATACTAGGTAGTATAGATATCATTATGGGAGAAGTTGATCGTTGAAATGATAATTGATACATCAGAAGTACAAGATGAGGTTTATGGAATTATATGGGTGCTTATTCCTATTGTGACTCTTGTGGTGGGAATCACAATAGGCGTACTGGTAATTGTATGGTTAGAAAGAGAAATATCCGCAGGGATACAACAACGTATTGGACCTGAATACGCCGGCCCTTTGGGAGTTCTTCAAGCTCTAGCAGATGGGACAAAACTGCTTTTCAAAGAAAATCTTCTTCCATCTAGGGGGGATACTCGTTTATTCAGTATTGGGCCATCTATAGCAGTCATATCAATTTTAGTAAGTTATTCAGTAGTTCCTTTTGGTTATCGCCTTGTTTTATCGGATCTCAATATCGGTGTTTTTTTATGGATTGCCATTTCCAGTATTGCTCCAATTGGACTTCTTATGTCAGGATACGGGTCAAATAATAAATATTCCTTTTTAGGTGGTCTACGAGCTGCTGCTCAATCAATTAGTTATGAAATACCATTAACTTTATGTGTGTTATCAATATCTCTACGTGCGATTCGTTGATACATAGACATAACTTTTTCTACTCCTTTCTTTCAAGGAAAGGGTTGGAATGAATTGAGTAGATATCTTCATTTTTTTTTATTCATTATTTGTATTGATGAACTAAATAAAATAGTTATATGAGTGAAAGAAAACAGCGTATATATAAATTCGCAGTAAAAAGATTAAGTCTCATTTTCTATGTATAAGAGTTAAAGAGTTAAGCGGAAATAAACATAATAAATAAACATAATACAGAAGAGACCGTTTTCCCCAAGATTGGTTGATTAGTCATCCTGACTTGAAGCGGGCTCAAAAGATCAACCGTATTGAGTTTTCACATTTGATTTGTATGTATTAACACAACAGGGGGTTGAGCAAAAACGAGTGGATGGTTAGAAACACCAAGATATGTAAAGGATTAGTAATGGAGATTATGTAAATTCTCCCAAAAGGACGTTTTTACATAACATACAAACAAAGAATACTAATTGGGGCTTTAAGTTGGTAGAAATGATCAGGCAGTACTCCCCATCAGACGATTCCAATCCAGAGTATGCTCCTATCCACCGATTAAATAAATAACTATTGGTAACGAAATAATCCTTTACTTTATTTTTATTTTGTAAGCTCTCTTTTTCTCAGAAATAGAAAGAAGAATAGGAACGAAAAAAAAGAGAAAGAAATCCAATTACAATAAAAGAATAAAAAAGAGATCTTTTTTATTCTTTTTTCCTTTTATTCTTTACCATATACATATTAATAGATATAGAATTTGTGTCATAATTCATGAATTAAAATTAATATATAATTTTTTTTCGTACGTAAAACTAATGGGTTATTGATATTTCTACAAAAAGTATTTTATTCAACAATTAAGTTATTACTCAACAAAGAAGAAGTTAAATTTTTATTGAAATTATTAAAGAAAGGCTGAGATCAATTCAGAAGTACTTTATTTTTTATTTAATTTTATTTTTTATTTAATTTAAATAATTATAACAGACAGAATTCAATTGGTCTAATTTTGGACCGTCAACCTTATCCATCCTACAAACATATCAAGATAAAATAATACTGACGCGGTCCTTATATTTATTTCGGGCCTTCAAGGAGCCGTATGAGGTGAAAATCTCATGTACGGTTCTGGAATAGCGATGGTAACAGTGATGATATCACCGACTATAATTATCTAACAGTTCAAGTACAATTGATATAGTTGAGGCGCAATCAAAATACGGTTTTTGGGGGTGGAATTTGTGGCGTCAGCCTATAGGGTTTATCATTTTTATAATTTCTTCCCTAGCAGAATGTGAGAGATTGCCTTTTGATTTACCAGAAGCAGAAGAAGAATTAGTAGCAGGTTATCAAACCGAATACTCGGGTATTAAATTTGGTTTATTTTATGTTGCTTCCTATCTAAACCTATTAGTTTCTTCATTATTTGTAACAGTTCTTTACTTGGGAGGTTGGAATATCTCTATTCCGGACATATATGTTTCTGAGCTTTTTGAAATAAATAAAACATGTGGAATTTTTGGAGCAACAATTGGTATCTTTATTACATTAGCTAAAACTTATTTGTTCTTGTTTATTCCTATCACAACAAGATGGACTTTACCGAGGCTAAGAATGGACCAACTATTGAATCTTGGATGGAAATTTCTTTTACCTATTTCTCTCGGTAATCTATTATTAACAACCTCTTCCCAACTCTTTTCACTGTAAAGGAACATTCTATATTCACAACCTGTCACAAACAAGAGAAATAAACAAACATAAAATTATTCATATATATATTAACGATATGTTCTCTATGGTAACTGGGTTCATGAATTATGGTCAACAAACAGTACGAGCTGCAAGGTACATTGGTCAAAGTTTCATGATTACTTTATCCCACGCAAATCGTTTACCCGTAACTATTCAATATCCTTATGAAAAATTAATAACTGCGGACCGTTTCCGCGGTCGAATCCATTTTGAATTTGATAAATGTATTGCTTGTGAAGTATGTGTTCGTGTATGTCCTATAGATCTACCCGTTGTTGATTGGAAATTGGAAACTGATATTCGCAAGAAACGATTGCTTAATTACAGTATAGATTTCGGAGTCTGTATATTTTGTGGTAATTGCGTTGAGTATTGTCCAACAAATTGTTTATCAATGACTGAAGAATATGAACTTTCTACTTATGATCGTCACGAATTGAATTATAATCAAATTGCTTTGGGTCGTTTACCAATGTCAGTAATTGACGATTATACAATTCGAACAATTTTTAATTCGCCTCAAATAAAAAAAAGTAAATTTCTTGATTAAAGAAAAATTTCTAATTACTTTACTAATACTAAGGTTCAGTTTTGATCTAATCTAAAGGAATAAGGTTTATTTCGTTTTGTTTAGTCAATAACTACAAATCCCACCTATTGATGGGTTGTTAAGAATCACGTCTTAATTTGAATTGAAAATCCATTAATTAATATATCTGTAATTATTAATTATTAAAAAAATAAAAAAAAAATATATAGTTATAGTTTCGAATTTGAACTACTCTTTCAGATAAAGAATGAAATTAGTCCAATAATTGTACTTACATTTATTCATATCCCTTAGGATTTAATTAGGAATTGCTCAAAAATCAGAAAAAATTTTTTCTGGTTGGGTCTCAATAAGGTCATGAAAAACATTTAGATTTATTTATCTCTTATTTTACATATAATGGATTTACCCGGACCAATACATGATTTTCTTTTAGTCTTTCTGGGATCGGTTCTTATACTAGGAGGTATGGGAGTGGTATTATTTACCAACCCCATTTATTCTGCCTTTTCATTGGGACTGGTTCTTGTTTGTATATCCTTATTCTATATTCTATTAAACTCCTATTTTGTAGCTGCTGCACAGCTCCTTATTTACGTGGGAGCTATAAATGTTTTAATCGTATTTGCTGTGATGTTCATGAATGGTTCAGAATATTATAAAGATTTGAATCTTTGGACCATTGGGGATGGGGTTACTTTGCCAGTTTGTACAAGTATTTTTGTTTTACTTATGATTACTATTACAGATACGTCATGGTACGGGATTATTTGGACTACAAGATCAAACCAGATTATAGAGCAAGATTTGATAAGTAATAGTCAACAAATTGGAATTCATTTATCAACAGATTTTTTTCTTCCATTTGAATTCGTTTCGATAATTCTTTTAGCCGCTTTGATAGGTGCAATTGCCGTGGCGCGACAGTAATAAATCTATAGAATTAGCGACATTACTCCAAATTAAACTATGTTCTGTATTAAACTATGTTCTGTATTAAACTATGTTCTGTTTTATTACATTTATTTACCTTTAATTAAATATTAAATAAATATTAAATGTCTAAAATATAAATTATTTTATTCATTCTATTACCAATACAATATATTAATTTGTTTCGTACTTTTTTTTATTCTAGTCAATTGAATCTGTTGAATTGTTGTTCAGTTCATATTGAAATGAATCGAAATTAATAAGGAGTTGGTCAATGATGCTCGAACATGTACTTGTTTTGAGTGCCTACTTATTTTCTATCGGTATCTATGGATTGATCACGAGCCGAAATATGGTTAGAGCCCTTATGTGTCTTGAACTTATACTGAATGCGGTTAATATAAATTTAGTAACATTTTCTGATTTTTTTGATAGTCGCCAATTAAAAGGAAATATTTTCTCAATTTTTGTTATAGCTATTGCAGCCGCTGAAGCAGCTATTGGCCCGGCTATTGTTTCGTCAATTTATCGTAACAGAAAATCAACTCGTATCAATCAATCGAATTTGTTGAATAAGTAGTATTAATCATATAAATTCTAATATTCATAAATTCTAATTCACATGACCATACATTACGTATAATACATGTTTTCGAAAATGTAAGAAATCAAAGTATCTTGGCTCTATCGCATGAGTCGATCCAGAAGTAGATTGATATAAAAATTCTGATAAATTATTGATTCATCTGGTGTATAAATATATGATTCATTTACAAGTTTACTAGATCGAAAATTTCTGGCATTAAAAAATTTATAGATCCAATGTCACATTCAGTAAAGATTTATGATACGTGTATCGGGTGTACTCAATGTGTGCGAGCCTGCCCAACAGATGTATTAGAAATGATACCTTGGGACGGATGTAAAGCTAAGCAAATTGCTTCTGCTCCAAGAACAGAGGACTGTGTCGGTTGTAAGAGATGTGAATCCGCCTGTCCAACGGATTTCTTGAGTGTTCGAGTTTATTTATGGCATGAAACAACTCGAAGTATGGGTCTAGCTTATTAATACGTTCCAGAAAACCCTACTTGAATACATTTGATTTTTTTTTACCTTTACCGACAAAAACTCGCGCTCAAAAAATATTTATTTTGAGCACGGGTTTTTCTGGTCTAAGTTTATCTTGTTTTTACCATGAATTATTTTCCTTGGTTAACGCTAGTTGTAGTTTTGCCAATATTCGCGGGTTCCTTAATTTTCTTTCTCCCTCATAGAGGAAATAAGGTAATTCGGTGGTATACAATAGGTATATGCATAATTGAACTCCTTCTAATAACCTATGCATTCGGTTATCGTTTCCAATTGGATGATCCATTAATGCAACTGACAGAGGATTATAAATGGATCAATTTTTTTGATTTTTACTGGAGATTGGGAATAGATGGAATTTCTATAGGACCTATTTTACTGACAGGATTTATCACAACTTTAGCTATTTTAGCGGCTCGGCCGGTTACTCGGGATTCCCGACTATTCCATTTCCTGATGTTAGCAATGTATAGCGGTCAAATAGGACCATTTTCTTCTCGAGACCTTTTACTTTTTTTCATCATGTGGGAGTTAGAATTAATTCCAGTTTATCTACTTATATCTATGTGGGGGGGAAAGAAACGTTTGTATTCAGCTACAAAATTTATTTTGTACACTGCAGGAAGTTCCGTTTTTTTATTAGTGGGAGTTCTGGGTATTGGTTTATATGGTTCCAATGAACCAACATTAAATTTTGAAACATCAGCTAATCAATCATATCCTGTAGCACTGGAAATAATATTCTATATTGGATTTCTTATTGCTTTTGCTGTCAAATCACCGATCATACCCTTACATACATGGTTACCAGACACCCATGGAGAGGCACATTACAGTACTTGTATGCTTTTAGCCGGAATCTTGTTAAAAATGGGAGCGTATGGATTGGTTCGGATCAATATGGAATTATTACCCCACGCCCATTCTATATTTTCTCCCTGGTTGATGATAGTAGGCACAATTCAAATAATCTATGCAGCTTCAACATCTCCTGGTCAGCGTAATTTAAAAAAAAGAATAGCCTATTCTTCTGTATCTCATATGGGTTTCATAATTATAGGAATTGGTTCTATAAGCGATACGGGACTCAACGGAGCCATTTTACAAATAATCTCTCACGGATTTATTGGCGCTGCGCTTTTTTTCTTGGCCGGAACGAGTTATGATAGAATACGTCTTGTTTATCTCGATGAAATGGGCGGAATGGCTGTCGCAATTCCAAAAATATTCACGACTTTCAGTATCTTATCAATGGCTTCTCTTGCATTACCGGGCATGAGCGGTTTTGTTGCCGAATTGATAGTTTTTTTTGGAATACTTACTAGCCAAAAATATCTGTTAATGACAAAAGTATTAATTACTTTTGTAATGGCAATTGGAATGATATTAACTCCTATTTATTCATTATCTATGTTACGCCAGATGTTCTATGGATACAAGCTTTTTAATGCCCCAAACTCTTATTTTTTTGATTCTGGACCGCGAGAATTATTTGTTTCGATCTCTATCCTTTTACCTGTAATAGGTATTGGTGTTTATCCCGATTTCGTTTTCTCATTATCAATTGACAAGGTCGAAGCTATTATATCCAATTATTTTTATAGATAGTTTTCGTGAGTAAACCAAAAGATTAAACCGAAATCCCATGATTTTTAAAATTGTTCATTGTACAATAAAAAAATAAGTCTTTTTCCTTCTTTTAATCTTTTAAGTTAAATAAAAAAAAAATTGGAATTCTATTATAACCAGATATGTTTGGCATTTGTGAGAACCATTTGAATCAAGTAATACAAATGGAATGATTCAAATGGTTCTTGATGGTTTACATGAAGTTTTCGTATATATAAACGTAAGTCCTCCTATCTTTCTATTCGTCAAGTCAAACCCTTATATTTTATTAAAATTTTATTCAATTAGATCAATTAGATGTTAATGTAAATGAACCATAACTATGCAACCCTACTCCTAATAGATTAACCCCAAAATAGCATATCCAAATTATAAGAAAGCCCATTGAGGCCACAATTGCAGAATTTACACTTTCAAAATTTTTATTTGTTCTAATATGTAAGTAAATCGCGAATATGGTCCAAGTAATAAATGCCCAAGTCTCTTTTGGATCCCAATTCCAATACGATCCCCATGCTTCATTAGCCCATACTGCTCCAGAAAGAATACCTACAGTTAAAAGGATAAACCCTAGACTAATAATACGATAACTCCACCGATCCAATTGTTGAATCAATTGATACCTGTAATAATTTTGAGACGAAATAGAAATAAAAGAAGTGTTTCGTAAGACATTGTTTCTTTGGTTCACGTATTGAATCGCACCAAAGTAAAACAACCCATTATTATTGCTTTTACTAAAAATCCTTATGAATTTTCGAAATGTAATGACTAGAAGAGCTAGTGATAATAATGATCCACACAAAAGAGCTGCATAGCTCAATACCATCATGCTTACGTGCATCATTAACCAATGGGATTGGAGAGCGGGTACTAATATTGCGGATTGATGCATCTCAGTTAAAAGACCCGAAGTAGCAAACCCTTGAGTAAAAATAGCACTTGGCGCGGTTATTGCGCTTAAATGGTTTTTGTGTTTTTTAAAATACGGAATCATATGAATAATGGAAAAACTCCACGAAAGAAAAATTAATGATTCATATAAATCGCTTAATGGTAAATGCCCCAAATACATCCAACGAGTAACTAATAATCCTGTTATGCAGAAAAAAGTAGCTATCATCCCCTTTTCTGACGAATCATATAGTCCTACTATTTCATCGACTAATAAAATTATCAAATGAATTGTAATTACAATTGAAACGATAGAAAAGGATATATGAGTTAATATATGCTCTAAAGTTGAAAATATCATAAAAATTATTAAATTAAAATTAAAAAAATTAAAAAGGGGTCCGGGAATTGAAATCTTAAATTTAATTCATTATAGGACTTACTCTTTTATAAGATACCATTATAAGATACCATGCCGCCACTCGGACTCGAACCGAGATGCTCTAGCACTGCTTCCTAAGAGCAGCGTGTCTACCGATTTCACCATAGCGGCTTATTCGAAATCATAATAACCTATTTTTATTCAATCGTCGAGATTGAAGGGGTTAATTCAATGCAATATTTTTTAGGAAACCATTAAAATTGATGAATAAAACTTGTTTAAAAATTGGGTATTTAAACGTTTTGTTTTCGTTAATAATATTTCTTATTATTATCATTTTTTTTATTTTAGGATGTCAATTTTTTTTAACCGAACTAACAATATGGTTTTTCGTAGGTTCTTATTTTATGCTTTCCTAAAACTAAAATTAAAATGTAACGGTTGTAAATAGATAATTTTTACTTCAATCTATGGATAGAACTAAAAACAATGTTCTGTCTCGTTTGCATTTTTTAATGATTCATTTATTTTATTAATTTAAAATAAATGAATCATTTTATCGATAAATAAAAAAATAAAATTTTTATATAACAAAATTTCATCGATACACCCCAAAGATTTATGTAAATATTTGCATAGTTAGTTTTGTATTAATCGGTAAGGTTTTTCGTTGTATATAGAATTTGTGTTTAAGGTTTAGCAAACCAATTAAGTTAGGTATTAAGAATGGGCGTATCAATCATATAAAAAATTTCGATTTCTATCGAAATTGTACCGTACTTCAAAAAAGACTTTATAAATTTTAAAATTAATTTTAATTAATATATATATTATATCTTGATCGATCTTCCAATCGAAACATAGGATATAAAATAGATCACTCAAAATTGGCACATTCGTCATATAACTACCTAAAAATATCAAAAGTCTTTTATTTTATTAATTAAATTGGGTTAAGTATATAGTGATAATAATTTAGAAAAATAGTGGTTTATAAAATGATAAAACAAATTTTTAACTTAATCAATTGGTTTAGTTTCAACGACCTCTTCTTTTACTTTTAATTTTTAATATAAAATAACTAAAAAATTTATTTATTTTTATTATTGAATCAAGTCGATGGGGAAGGTGAGAATCCACATCCTGAAAATGATAAAACATACTAAAATGAAAGGTGAAACCCTGTGCTTGCGTTTACTCTTTTTTCAAACAAAAAAAAAGTACCGGTCATTTTTAGAATTCAGTAGACAACAGAATTCTTATCTATATCAGAAACGAAAACAAAAAGACGCCTCCAAATTAAAAAATTAAAATAAAACATTAAAATAAAACTAATTTAAAACATTTATGAAACTAATTATTTATTTATGATTTATTATATTGTAATTTATTTTATTATTTTTTATTATATTTATATATATAAATTATATTATTTTATATATATAAATTATATTATTTTACTATTATGATGTTAATATTATGATGTTAATATTAATTATAATTTTTATAACTTATAAATAAATTATAAACAAAATTAGATTACTTTTTAGACTAATTCAGATTATTTATTTGTTACACAAAAAAAACTTTTAGAACTCCCGGTAGAAAGAGATTTCGCTAACGAAAAAGCTTCCAACGCTGCCCGATATCCCTTCCTTTTACAACTATTTTTACGAATCCTTTTTTTTTTTGAAATAGAGGTGCGTTTTTTTGGAACTGCCATTAAAAAATTATAAAATTATAATAGGTTCTTCGGTTGGATGTGAAAGACATCTATTGGTCAAAATCAATTGTTCTTTAACTTTTCTCTAAATTATACACCATTCATAAAAAAAAGGGGAGTGTGTAAAAATCGCATAAAATATTAGAACAATAAGATTCACTATGCCAAATAGAATAGATTGAAGTTGATAAAATATAAACAAAAAAGATTGTGCATTTTGTTTTTTTTTTTTTTTATTTTCTTCGTGTTACATTTATACATACATGTAATAAACTACACCGAAAAGTTTAATAACCCCTCTCTCGCTTAATTAAAAAACTTTAATGATTTTATTTTCTATTATATTAATTAATTTAATTGATCACGCTCGAAGAAAGAGTACACCGAATTTTAATTAAAAAATTCGAATGAGACCAGTAGTTAATCTGTTAAAGGATACAAAATTTTATATTATATTTTTTATATTATATTTTATATTAAATATTATATTAAAATTAAAGGCATTTAGTTGGCCTTTTTTTATTTTACATAAAATAAAATGTTGTATATCATAACATTTCCTACAAACAGCTTTTATTGTAATGGAAGACAAGACAATCAATTTGTCACAAAACAAATTGTTTAATAATTCTGAATAACCGAATTACAATAAATAGTTTTTATGGGTCAGCTTTATGATTCATATAAAATAGTGTTTTTGGTGTAATTATTTATCCTTGCTCTATAGACTCTATAGATATAAATAAATTATTGTAATACGTAATAATTAGAATTAAATTTTTAATTTTAATTTAATCAAATAAAAAAAAATACGTATTTTTTTTTTTCAATAGTGACTTGTTCATATCATTTGACCAATTATAACCTCTTGATTTTAAATATTTGAAGTAGTTTTCAAAGATTCAGAATAATTAAGGCTAGAAAATTATATTTAAGTTTTATTTTATATATCTTAATTTTTTTTTATTAACTGACCCCTTTCAAAAGAAAAGAAATAAGAACCAGTGAATAGGAAACAATTAATTAAGATAAATTTTTTTATTTATTTTTTTATGGAATATACATATCAATATTCATGGATTATACCTTTCATTCCACTTCCAGTTCCTATGTTAATTGGAGCAGGACTTCTACTTTTTCCAACGGCAACAAAAAATCTTCGACGTATGTGGGCTTTTCCTAGTGTTTTATTGTTAAGTATAGTTATGGTTTTTTCAGCCCATTTTTCTATTCAGCAAATAAATAACAATTCTGTCTATCAATATGTATGGTCTTGGACCATCAATAATGATTTTTCTTTAGAATTTGGCTGCTTGGTTGATCCACTTACTTCTATTATGTTAATATTAATCACTACTGTTGGAATTATGGTTCTTATTTATAGTGACAATTATATGTCTCATGATCAGGGATATTTGAGATTTTTTGCTTATATGAGTTTTTCCAATACTTCAATGTTGGGATTAGTTACTAGTTCTAATTTGATACAAATTTATATTTTTTGGGAATTAGTTGGAATGTGTTCTTATCTATTAATAGGTTTTTGGTTCACACGACCTAGTGCGGCGAATGCTTGTCAAAAAGCGTTTGTAACTAATCGTGTCGGGGATTTTGGTTTATTATTAGGAATTTTGGGTTTTTATTGGATAACGGGTAGTTTCGAATTTAGGGATTTGTTTGAAATATTCAATAACTTGGTTTATAATAATGAGGTTAATTTTTTATTTGTTACTTTATGCGCTTTCCTATTATTTGCCGGCGCAGTTGCTAAATCCGCCCAATTTCCCCTTCATGTATGGTTACCTGATGCCATGGAAGGGCCTACCCCCATTTCGGCTCTTATACATGCCGCTACTATGGTAGCAGCAGGGATTTTTCTTGTAGCTCGTCTTTTTCCTCTTTTCATAGTTATACCTTATATAATAAATCTAATAGCTTTGATAGGTATAATAACATTACTCTTAGGAGCCACTTTAGCTCTTGCTCAAAAAGATATTAAGAAAAGCTTAGCTTATTCTACAATGTCTCAATTGGGTTATATGATGTTAGCTCTAGGTATGGGGTCTTATCGAGCTGCTTTATTTCATTTGATTACTCATGCTTATTCGAAAGCATTGTTGTTCTTAGGATCTGGATCAATTATTCATTCGATGGAAGCTATTGTTGGATATTCGCCAGATAAAAGTCAGAATATGGTTCTTATGGGCGGTTTAAAAAAACACGTACCAATTACAAAAACTTCTTTTTTATTAGGTACACTTTCTCTTTGTGGTATTCCACCTCTTGCTTGTTTTTGGTCCAAAGATGAAATTCTTAATGATAGTTGGTTGTACTCCCCGATTTTTGCAATAATAGCTTGTTCCACAGCAGGATTAACTGCATTTTATATGTTTCGGATCTATTTACTTACTTTTGAAGGACATTTAAACGTTTATTTTCAAACTTACAGTGGCAAAAAAAACAGCTCGTTCTATTCAATGTCTTTGTGGGGTAAAGATAAAGAAGGACAAAAAATTATTAAAACAAATGGTCGTTTATTAGATTTATTAACGACGAAAAATAATGAAAAAACCTTTTTTTTAAACATATATCGAATTGATAGTAATGAAAATGTGAGAAGCATGGTGCAGCCTTTTATTAGTATTACTCGTTTTGGCACTAAAAACACTCTCTCATATCCCCATGAATCGGACAATACTATGTTATTTCCGATGCTTGTATTAGTTTTATTTACGTTGTTTGTTGGAGCCGTAGGAATTCCTTTCTTCAATCAGGAAGGAATAGATTTGGATATACTATCCAAATTGTTAAGTTCGTCTATAAGCCTTTTACATCAAAATAGAAACCATTCTGTGGATTGGTATGAATTTATCACAAATGCAATTTTTTCAGTTAGTATAGCTTTTTTCGGAATCCTTATATCGTCTTTTTTATATAAGCCTGTTTATTCATCTTTACAAAATTTGAATTTCTTTAATTCATTTGTTAAAAGTATTCCTAATAAAATTCAAATTTTTGGGGATAAAATAATAAATGTGATATATGATTGGTCATATAATCGTGGTTACATAGATGTTTTTTATGTAATATTCTTAACTAAAGGTATAAGAAGATTAGCCGAACTAACTCATTTTTTTGATAGACGAGTAATTGATGGAATTACAAATGGGGTCGGTATTGCAAGTTTTTTTGTAGGAGAGGGTATCAAATATGTAGGGGGCGGTCGAATTTCTTCTTATCTTTTAGTATATGTATCTTATGTATTAATTTTTTTATTAATTTATCCTTTTTTTTAAATATTTCTAACTTTGAATTTTCTTGATTCCCATCCAAATAATAAGTTTCATAGACGGGTATATTTTTATAGCGTGTCTCTT